ATTCAGGCCATCATTAATTATTTGCGATTAATTATTTGAGATAGTATTTTAGTACACATACATATGTATATAAAGTTAGCCTTTCTAAAGTTTAGACGAAAAGATTTTATTAATGCACAGCAAAGTAGTCAACTCCATTTGTTAGAACAGCTTCCATTGAGTCTCTGCACCTATCCCTTTTTTTATTCCGTCTTTATGTATATGTATGAACCTTGTTTTGTTTTTGGAAAACAGGATTTGGCTCAGGATTGCCCATTTTAAATTCCAGGGTTTCTCTGAATTTTAAAGTTATCACTTAGTAAGTTTCCATACTAAGGCTCAATCCAATTAAGTCCGTAGCGTCTACCAATTTCGCCATATCCCCCCTTTTTTATATTAAGATCGATCTTATTATGCTGCTATTCTTTTTTTTCTTTCATTTATAATCTATCGGAACTGTAGAAGTTATTAAAAAAAAAAGAATTCCTATAAAAGTCTTTCTATTTGTATTTGATTTCTTGTCTATCTTCTTTCATCTCGATCGGAGACTCCTATTTGGTCTAATCCGAAATGATTCTAGCATTTCTGTATCCGCAATTCAATATAGATATATACCACATTTATTATATATGCCTCTTTCCCTCTCACTTTTCTCATGCAATTTGAGATACTCGAACGGTCGATTCTTTTCTTTTTTGTTTTGCTATTCTATATTAATTATGTATATTCATTTTGAATAACTAAGAATAAAAAAAACTAACTACGATTCGAGTAGTTTACTAAATTCCCGTGCATGTACAATTTCGATGTACAATTTCGGTTGTTATTCTTATGTAGGCCCGCTTAGCTCAGAGGTTAGAGCATCGCATTTGTAATGCGATGGTCATCGGTTCGACTCCGATAGCTGGCTTTTCATTATTTGTTTGATTTTTTTACTTGATTGATAATGTTTTTTTGACATCAAAGAATATTGAAAAAGCTTCTTCCCCTTTTTTCTAAGAATCACCGATTCTATTATTATGTGGGAGAAATTTTCCATTATGAATAGAAAAGTTAAAGCTCTCCAGAAAAACATTATTATTGTATATACAATAAAGTCTGGGAGAGAATCCATCTCATTAGTCTTTGTAGTATAATATTTCATGCCCCCCATTTATCATATTTATCCTTTAGTTCAGTTTTAATATGAAATTTCAATAAAATAAGGGAAATAAGGAGTTTTTATGTCACGTTACCGAGGGCCTCGTTTCAAAAAAATACGCCGTCTGGGGGCTTTGCCGGGACTAACTCGTAAAAGGCCTAGAGCCGTAAGCGATCTTAGAAATCAATCGCGTTCCGGTAAAAAATCTCAATATCGTATTCGTTTAGAAGAAAAACAAAAATTGCGTTTTCATTATGGTCTTACAGAACGACAATTACTTAAATACGTTTGTATCGCCGCAAAAGCAAAAGGGTCAACGGGTCAGGTTTTACTACAATTAATCGAAATGCGTTTGGATAACATCCTTTTTCGATTAGGTATGGCGTCAACTATTCCTCGAGCCCGCCAATTAGTTAACCATAGACATATTTTAGTTAATGGTCGTATAGTAGATATACCAAGTTATCGCTGCAAACCTCGAGATATTATTACAGTGAAGGATGAACAAAAATCCAGAGCTATGATTCAAAACCATCTTGATTCATCCGCCCAGGAGGAATTGCCAAAACATTTGACTTTTCAACCATTCCAACACAAAGGATTGGTCAATCAAATAATAGATAGTAAATGGATTGGCTTGAAAATAAATGAATTATTAGTCGTAGAATATTATTCTCGTCAGACTTAAACCTAACTAAAATAATAAATAATCTAAAATAATAAAATAAAGGTTCGGACAATTTTGCCCCCTGGTTCCTAAGTAAATATAAGCGTGGGGGGGGGCTTTTCTCCCATTCATATATCATATATCATATTAGGGGTAGAGATATTTTTATCCTTTGACCACCCTTTACAGTATTTTTTGTACCGCAGAAATGAGGAATACAGACTTTATTTATAGGAAAGGTGGGAATAAAGGTATCCATTCTTATGTGATTTGATATATTTCAGTCAGTAACATTGATAAATTAGATGAAGGTACGGAAAGAGAGGGATTCGAACCCTCGGTAAACAAAAAAAGCCTACATAGCAGTTCCAATGCTACGCCTTGAACCACTCGGCCATCTTTCCTACATAACGATTCTGGACCAGAAACCGAGTAAATCGCGAGTCATTCATATTACATTATTGGATAGGTGCGGTATGTACAATCTAATTTTAACTATAACTAAAAAAACGAAAAAAAAAAAAAGAGAAACCGCCCGTTCGAGTCCTCCCTATCCATTGATTTAAGCCGGTCTAGTTATCAGAAAGGGATGCGCGCGCTGTCTACGAATATATCTTTATTGTTTTTAACAAATTTAACAAAGAATTTTTCAAAAAAAAATTCTCTTTATTCCCCAGCGACTTTTATTTGATTAATATTAAAAGTTTTCTATTTTTATAGTTAGTTTCTATTTTTTTTTTTTTTTTTCTGAGTCAAGTCTCTTTTTATGTTATTTTGTACTGTACAATTCCTTTTTTTGTGGGGTCGTTTTCTCACGAGAGGTAATAAAAATAAATTATAAAATGGATTGAGTGCTACCTATGCCTAGATCCCGGATAACTGGAAATTTTATTGATAAGACCTTTTCAATTGTAGCCAATATCTTATTACGAATAATTCCGACAACTTCAGGAGAAAAAGAGGCATTTACCTATTACCGAGATGGTGTGATTTGATTTTTTATTTTTTTTACTTAACTTACCACTATCAAGTCTGAGGAAAAAAAAAGATTAGTCGGGATAGAAAGATTTGAAATAACTCTACGCCTGGTGAAGGTGAAGTTTATAAATAAAACAATTCCTTCTGTTGTGTATTCCCGATTAATGCAGCCTCAGATGCTTCAATTGTCGATTCTAGCATTGAGCGAAAGGGTGAACCTAGAACTATGGTTCTGTATTGCAGGTTAACCCAATTCCACTAGTACCATATAAATAGGCAGCATAGAGGAAGAAGCACTACGTCTAGGAATCAACAACACGAAAACTTTGTTATAAATTATCCCTTTTCTTTATTGGGATCAAACTAAGAACAATGGTTGGGACAACAAGCATCCATCTCGTTCGTACTTTGAATACCCATATAACCGTCGAAGACTGTTGAAGTGACTAATTCCTAGAAATTAAGAGACGTTGAGGACAAAGAAATTGTTGGAGTTAACTTAACATTTTTATCTAGTACTGACGCGCTCGATGTTACGAAAAGATCTTTTGCAGTAAGGTTGGCTAGAGATTTCTTGTAAAAACACTAGCCCCGTTCAGTTCATAATGAGAATATTTTACTGCCTTTTGATTCACTGTATTATTCTCATTATGCACATAAGATAAGGGAGGAGCCGTATGAGATGAAAATCTCACGTACGGTTCTGGAACGGAGATTCTTTAAATTGAATAACGACCGTAACGGATGTCCGCCCAATCTGAAGGAAATTATGCGGAAGCTTTACAGAATTATTATGAAGCTATGCGCCTAGAAATTGATCCCTATGACCGAAGTTATATACTCTATAATATAGGCCTTATTCACACAAGTAATGGAGAACACACAAAAGCTTTGGAATATTATTTTCGGGCACTAGAACGAAACCCTTTCTTACCACAAGCTTTTAACAATATGGCCGTGATCTGTCATTACGTGCGACTATCTCCACTATAGAAAGAAAAAGAAAGAGCCAAATCCACTAGTAAAAAAAAAAAATAGGCTTTCTACATATACATCGTCAAAAAGAACGATTTTTATCAGCTGTAGCAAAGAAAGAAACTTCATAGAAGTCAAAATAGGAAGAAAAAAAAATATGCTTATATACTTTATTCTATGGATAAAGGATCTAATTGATAGAGGAAGTACCGTAAAGATCAATTAGCGATATTTTTGGCCGATACACTAAGAACTGCTTCCTTATGTCTTATGTCATAATATGAGACATACTTTAGGAATCAACTTATGTAACAGAGGCGATCACCTAAAGTATTGAGCAGCGGTGCAGCATCAGATCCCAAAGATAGTAAGTCCTTTCTTTCTTACGAGGAAGGGTCTTTTTCAAAGATTCTATATAAAATTTATCTATTTCTATATGAAAGCGAGATAGTTACCTTTCAGAAAATTCTAATGATAGTAGAATGCCTACGCTTTATTCTTCTGAGGGTGGGAGAAAAGATAAAACAAAACGGATTATTAATCAAATCAAAATTCAAATTCGAAACTCATGCAATTAACCCCCTTTGGTTAACTCGAGAAAAAAAAAAGGGGGGAGGTACCAAAACAATTGACTACGGAGCCGTATGAGGTAGGAAACTCTCAAGTACGGTTCTAAGGAAAGGAATTTACTCGCCTATTCCGACCGAGGAGAACAGGCCATTCGTCAGGGAGATTCCGAAATTGCAGAGGCGTGGTTCGATCAAGCCGCTGAGTATTGGAAACAAGCCATAGCGCTTACTCCTGGAAATTATATCGAAGCACAGAATTGGTTGAAGATTACAAGGCGTTTTCAATAAGCTAAGAACACTCTCTTTGAGTATTTTTATTATTTTATTTATTATTATTTAATTATTTAGTTTTATTATTTTTTATTTTCTATTTATTTATTATTTTGTTATACCCCTTTCTAAGATCTAAACCTTTTATAAAATCTAAAACCTTTCTTTTTCGTCTGGTATTTCATTATTTCATAGGAATAAAAGAAAAAGATATAAAGTACAGGAGAGACTATATCTTTTTTATGTTTTATATTTTTCCTTTTTCTTAATAAAATTTTTCCTTTTTCTTAATAAAACGAATACCCGATATCCTTGAATGACTAAATATAGATAGTAGAATGTCGTTTAGTAATGACTAATGACTTCGAACTTGATTTAGAAGAAAGTAAATAGATAGAGTAATATCTTCTATATAAAATAA